TTCATGTAAATATGTGCAACAAGGCTTTATGGAAAAAGGGTGGTTCAACTCGATGTTGTCCAAAAAAAAGGAGTTAGAATACGGGTATGGGCTAAGTAAATCAATGGGCAGCCTTGGTTCTATTGAAAATACCAGTGTAAGTGAAGACCCGATTAGAAATGATATAGATAAAAACACTCTTAGTGGGAGCGATAGTGACAATTCTAGTTACAGTAATGTTGATCATTTAGTCGGCGTTAGAGACATTCATAATTTCGTACCTGATGATACTTTTTTAGTTAGGGATAATAATAGGGACAGTTATTTCATATGTTTTGATATTGAAAATCAAATTTTTGAGATTGACAATGCTCATTCTTTTCTAAGTGAACTAGAAAGCTCTTTTTCTAATTCTCGGAATTTTTGTTATCTAAATAGTGTATCTAATAGTGATGATCCCCACTATGATCCTTACATATATGATACTAAATATAGTTGGAATAAACACATTACTAGCTGTATTGACAGCTATTTTCGTTCTCAAATTTGTATTGATAGTTACATTTTAAGTGGTATTGTCAATTACAATGACAATTACATTTCTAGTTACATTTTTGATGAAAGCAGAAATAGTAGTGAAACCCAGAGTTCAAGTATAAAAACGAGTCCGGCTGGTAGTGAGTTAACTATAACAGAAACGGAAAATTCTAATGATCTAGATTTTACTCAAAAATATAGGCATTTATGGGTTCAATGCGAAAATTGTTATGGATTAAATTATAAGAAATTTTTGAAATCAAAAATGAATATTTGCGAACACTGTGGACATCATTTGAAAATGAGTAGTTCAGATAGAATAGAACTTTTGATTGATCCAGGTACTTGGGTTCCTATGGATGAAGATATGGTCTCTGTGGATACCATTGAATTTCCGTTGGAAGAGGAATCTTACAAAGATCGTATTGATTCTTATCAAAGAAAAACAGGATTAACTGAGGCTGTTCAAACAGGCACAGGTCAACTAAACGGTATTCCCATAGCAATTGGGGTTATGGATTTTCAGTTTATGGGGGGTAGTATGGGCTCCGTAGTTGGCGAGAAGATCACTCGTTTGATCGAATATGCTACCAATCGGTTTTTGCCTCTTATTCTAGTGTGTGCTTCCGGAGGAGCACGCATGCAAGAAGGAAGTTTGAGCTTGATGCAAATGGCTAAAATAGCTTCCGCTTTATATGATTATCAATCAAAGAAAAAGTTATTCTATGTATCAATCCTTACATCTCCTACTACTGGTGGGGTGACAGCCAGTTTTGGTATGTTGGGCGATATCATTATTGCCGAACCCAATGCCTACATTGCATTTGCGGGTAAAAGAGTAATTGAACAAACATTGAATACGACAGTACCTGAGGGCTCACAAACGGCTGAATATTTATTCCATAAGGGCCAATTCGACCTAATCGTACCACGTAATCTTTTAAAAGACGTTCTGAGTGAGTTATTTCAGCTCCACGCTTTCTTTTCTCTGAATCAAAATTCAATCAAGTGGATCCTTAATAAAAAAAATATATTAATTAATCAAATTATTATTTTTTTTTTATAAAACGAGTAGTTATTTAGTTTATAGAAATCAAAGCCAAAATCCGTAGAATGGATTTTGGCTTGGTAGCATTTGATAACATAAGATTTAATTGTAAAAATAATTATGCGGATCATTTTTTTTTTACCGACATTCCCGATTACTAATCAGTAAAAACCTCTATCAAAAAAAAGAATGCATTCCTTCTTCCGCTAAATTAAAATTAGGCAAGGAGAATAAAGCGAATTTCACGTTCTCTTCTTATGTGTATATAATTCAAATATAGAAAATTAAAAAGTGAAAAGTACAGAATCTTGCATCTTTCGATATTTTTTTAGAATCCCCAGTTTTACTAAGACTCCCTATTCCCGGATCGGATTGTAACAAATTTTTCAGGAAGTTGTAAGAAACTCTTTCTTTATTTTATTCCATTTTATGAAATTCAAATTATAAGACAAAAACAAGATAATAAAAAAGGCGATTATCATATATATATATCATGTAGAAAGTAGAAAGATGAAAAATTATATTTATTTAGTTCGACATTCCTTGCACTTATTTTATTATATTTATATATTTTTTATTATATCACATATACTCACTTAGATATGCTTAGTATAATTCTATATGAATTAGAAATAATGATTATAAGATACCTTTATAACAATATAAATAACAATATAACAATAACAGGTAAAAATAGTAAATCCAGGTATCCATTTTATGACAAATTTACCCTCTTTTTTTGTGCCTTTCGTGGGCCTAATATTGCCGGCAATTGCGATGGCTTCTTTATCTCTTCATATTCAAAAAAACAAGATTTTTTAGATATCGATATGATGGGGCGAAATCTCATCTATTTTGTTTTTTTTTTCAAGATTTAGACTTAGACCATAACACAGATATCTATTTCTTAGAATAAAATATGTGATGTGGTTTCCCCCGAACATAAAGAAACTATTATTGTTATTCGTGTGTAAACACGATATATGAGTAAATAAATTATAGCTATTTGCAACGAAATCAAATCGGGATCGGGGCGAATGCCTTAAATGTAAAGTGAATATATCTATATGTATGTGGATATCTATAGGAAATCATACGAAATGGATATTATTATTTTATATCTAACCAATTCGATGAATTACTCCTAAAATAAAAGTTCACATCAGAATAGTGCTAGTTGATGAGAGTTATTTCGGAAACACACAAAAAGTCAAATTAATTTGGGTTATTCTCTCAATTTCAATAAAATGCAACTAGATCTAGTATGAATTGGCGATCAGAACATATATGGATAGAACTTATAGCAGGGTCTCGAAAAACAAGTAATTTCTGCTGGGCCTTTATCCTTTTTTTAGGTTCATTAGGGTTTTTATTAGTTGGAATTTCCAGTTATCTTGGTAGAAATTTGATATCTTTATTTCCGCCTACGCAAATCATTTTTTTTCCACAGGGGATCGTGATGTCTTTCTACGGAATTGCGGGTCTCTTTATTAGCTCTTATTTGTGGTGCACAATTTCGTGGAATGTAGGTAGTGGTTATGATCGGTTCGATAGAAAAGAAGGAATAGTGTGTATTTTTCGTTGGGGATTTCCTGGAAAAAATCGTCGCATCTTCCTCCAATTCTTTATGAAAGACGTCCAGTCCATCAGAATAGAAGTGAGAGAGGGTATTTATGCTCGTCGTGTCCTTTATATGGAAATCAGAGGCCATGGCGCTATTCCTTTGACTCGTACTGATGAGAATTTGACTCCACGAGAACTTGAGCAAAAAGCTGCTGAATTGGCTTATTTTTTGCGTGTACCAATTGAAGTATTTTAAAAAATGAATTGAAACTGAAATGAAAAGAATGAATGCTTTTTTTTATTTTCAATAGAGAGATTATATCTTGTAGATTCTCTTTTTTTTTGTTTTGTCAATCAATCTTTCTTTTTATCCCTTTTTGTACTTCTTAATTACCAAACGATTGGGATGCTTATAACGATAGCTTTTTTGTCTTGTTTTGGTAGTCATTTTTTTTTATCAGAATCACAATATTCTTCAGAAAATTCTCTCAATTATTCCCGGACTATGCGTCGTTTTTTTTTTTTTCAAAAAATTGGATATTTTGATAGAAAGAGAGTTCTTTCGTTTCCAAATCTGAATAATATTTGTTACTTGAAGGGGCTCTTTCATGCATTTCTTTATTGAAAGGGGTCACTCTCTTCGAATTTTAGCAAGTGATAGATTTGGAAACAATCTCTTTATTCGAAGTGGATTCTTTTTTATTCCATTTCTGTATTATTTAGAAATTCAAGTACTAACCGCCGAATCATACACAAAAAAAGCGGGGAATAGATTCGTGGGCTCGATAACTTGTAATAGAACTGATCCTTGATAGGAATATTAGTTAGTATCGTATAGCGTCAACGAATGGGGTGAGTTCATTAAAAATTCAAAGACGAAAAAATGGCAAAAAAGAAAGCATTCATTCCCCTTCTATATCTTGCATCTATAGTATTTTTGCCCTGGTGGATCTCTCTCTCATTTACTAAAAGTCTGGAATCTTGGGTTACTAATTGGTGGGATACTAGGCAATCCGAAATTTTTTTGAATGATATTCAAGAAAAGAGTATTCTAAAAAAATTCATAGAATTAGAGGAACTCTTACTCTTAGACGAAATGATAAAGGAATACCCGGGAACACATCTAGAAAAGCTTCGTATCGGAATCTACAACGAAACGATCCAATTGATCAAGATGCACAATGAAGATTGTATCCATACGATTTTGCACTTCTCGACAAATATGATCTGTTTCGTTATTCTAAGTGGTTATTCTATGCTAGGTAATGAAGAACTTGTTATTCTTAACTATTGGGTTCAAGAATTTCTATATAACTTAAGCGACACAATCAAAGCCTTTTCCATTCTTTTAGTAACTGATTTATGTATAGGATTCCATTCGCCCCACGGTTGGGAACTAATGATTGGATCTGTCTACAAAGATTTTGGATTTGCTCATAATGATCAAATTATATCCGGTCTTGTTTCTACCTTTCCGGTCATTCTAGATACAATTTTAAAATATTTGATTTTTCGTTATTTAAATCGTGTATCTCCCTCACTTGTAGTGATTTATCATTCAATGAATGACTGAAAAATGATTCACTGATCCAATTAGAATGGTTGGTTGTTACTTTGTACATAAGCAAAACATTCAAAACTGTACTTATTCTTTTTACTCATACAAGGGATTCGATTCCTCCTATATTCCATTCCATTACAATAAAATTCTTTTAGTACATAGCAGAATCATAGATAGGGAACTATACTAGACTAAGAACCTACCTAATTTTATTGTATAAATTTTCGATACCAATGATTGGACCATGCAAACTAGAAATACCCTTTTTTCTTTGATAAAGGAAGAGATTACTCGATCCATTTCCGTATCGCT